ACAAGTATTTTTGAATCAAATAAAATAACTTTTTTTATCTTATCTAATTTGTTGCAACAAAAAATAAAAAATGGCCCGTGACACGGGCCAGGACGCGGAAATAAAAAAAGACTTTTCGGACGAAATGAAAAATAAAAATAAAGAATAGATTAAAAAAAAAATATAGAATTCTAATTTCTAATATTTGAATTTTAATATTCTATTAAAATTTAAATATTAATAATTATAATAATTAATAGAATATAATAATTAATAGAATAATATATTATTAATATAATATTAAGATAATATTAAGAATTATAGTAATTAATTAATTAATAGTAATTAATATAGTAAATTACTAGAATTATAATTCTAAATAATACTAATTAGAATACTAATATATTAAGAGTAATATAATAATAATATAGTAATATTAAAGTAATAAAAAAGGTAAAAAAAAAAGAAAGTATAGAAGAAGGACTTTTTTTTTTAAGCCCTACTTGTTGTGTATTGTTGTGTAATGTAACATAGGAATTATCTTTTCTCAATTGGGAGAGATGGCTGAGTGGACTAAAGCGTCGGATTGCTAATCCGTTGTACGAGTTATTCGTACCGAGGGTTCGAATCCCTCTCTTTCCGGTTCCGTTGATGACTTGGTATTTTTTTTTCAAGTCTTTTTCTTTATTTATTTTCTAATAGTTAAAGATGTAGAATAGATAAAATTCTAAGAACATTTAATAAAAATATAAAAATAAAAATCAAGTAAGGAAAAAGCCTTATTTTTTTTTTTATTCTTCACGTCCAGGATTACGCCCTGGATCATTAGATAAAAATCCAAAGATGAAAAGGGAAACAAAGAATATTACTACTGTGTAAACAAAGAGTTTGAGAGTAAGCATTAGACAATCTCCAAGATCTTTTTTTTTTGTTTGGAAAAAAAGAAAATAGATTCTCTATTTTTATACCATATATCCTATTTTGACACCAAGAAATGAAGTGGTTTCTAGAAATTTTTCGAAATAGAAAAGCATTTTTCTAAATTCATTTGTAATAAGAGTCGAGTCTTTCGTGCCAAAAATTTTCTTTCATACCGAAAATTACATATTTCGGGGGGCTCTAACCGAATAGGTTTTTTTTAATAGAATGGAAAAAAGAGGAGCATGGGGTAGGTAATCTATATTTTTCACGTTTATACAATAACTTCAATGTTTGAATCAAGGGCCTATACTATAAGACTTATCTGATCTTATCAATTATTAGAATTTTTTATCTTGAATAAATCATGAATTATTCTAGGACAGTATTCAAAATCTCATCGAAAACTTACAGCAGCTTGCCAAACAAAGGCTAATAGAAAAAAGAACAGAGGGATTACTGGCATAACATCTACGATTGGATTCAAAAAAGCGTAGGCTTCAGGCAATTTTGTGAAGAAAAAACTGCTTGAATAAAGGGCAAAATTAAGACAGATACAAATCAAATTTAAAATATTAAGCATAACAAACATTTTGTTCTTGAAGATAATTGTATTTTGACTGAGTTATTAATATTCATATAAAAATGGATATAAATTAATATTAATATAAAATAGAGTTAAGGTAGACAAAAAACTTTAAACTCAGCCAATCAAAAATCCTTCAATTATCAGCTAAAAAAAGAATAAAAGAAATCATATTTTCATACAATATCTTAATGGAATTCTATATTATGATCAATAAATTCAGTTTAATTCTATATCTACACATATCAAAATACGAACAACAAGCTAATCCAGTTCATAGATATTTTGGGGGACGGGAATTGACAAAGAACCAATACCAATATTAGTTTTATTAGTTTTGAATAAAAATAGAAATGGGGCGTGGCCAAGCGGTAAGGCAACGGGTTTTGGTCCCGCCATTCGGAGGTTCGAATCCTTCCGTCCCAGAGCATATTTATTTTCTATATCAAAATTATATATATCAAAATAAAGATTGTTTTTTTGAACAACAAAAGTAAGACGGGTTTTTCATTATATCTTTATCCTCGGGCTGGTTTAGGGTAAAAAAAAAAAGGAAACAATGAATTCATCTGAACCTCTTTGGCTTTGTACCTATAAAAAGAGAGTCTAGCATCCAATAAGATGGAATCGTTCTTTATTTGAATTTGATTTCTCATTCATTATCCCACACCCCATGATCATTTTCAATGTCTGTTCGAATCTCATTAACAAACAAAGAAAATACATATGTTACACATTTCTTTTTCGACCTATTCATTTGTTTTATTTTAAATCATTGATGGTTTAATCTGAATCTGAATATGGGATTTATCTCTTTTATGATGATAAAACGGAGTCCTTACTATAAAACGTTATTCAAATAATGATATCGAGATAAGTTATTTTTTAATTAAATGATTTTTTATGAGTCCTTGGTACTTGAAGAAGTGTGGGATTCACGACTCGTTCCTATCGAGTCACTTGAAGATGAAGATTCCAAGAGAACTACTTATTTCTTCGTCTTATCTTATTGGTTTGCTAATATTCGTATTGGAAATCAAAAAATATTTATATGATTCAATAAAATATGGGGTTAATTTGAATTAATTCTTTTGTTTTCTTCATTGTGTATTTTTTTATTAACAGATTTACATTCATATTGACAACAGTGTATCAAATAAATATAATCCGATCTGGGTAATTAGATCTTATCTGTAGATTTATTTATATCTATTCCAGTGGTTTGGTTTTTTTTTTTTTTCTTCATTCAAATGAAATGATAGGTTTATTGGATTTGCTGTGATACAAAAGTCTTTTTTTTGATTGTAAAAAAAAAATGGAAATGTATTGAATGTATTGTTATATTAGAAAAATGTATAAAAATGAATATTTCCATTTTTGAAATTATTTTCAATTTTAAATATAAGAATAGATAGCATAAGAGACAAGAGATAATCTATAAATTTTGACTTTATTAAACTTTATCTATTTTTTTATCCGAATCAATTAGAAATTTTTCTATTTCATTTCGTGTTCATTTCTTGTTAGTTTAATGTTTTGATTGTGTCGTATGATTCAATCTCTTTATTTATTCTCTTTGATTTATTTTGATTTTTGATTCCGATTCTATCTACATAACCTAATTATTTGTATTTGGGTTGCTAACTCAATGGTAGAGTACTCGGCTTTTAAGTGCGGCTAACAGCTTTTACACATTTGTACGAAGAAAGGGATTCGTCCATACCATCGGTATTATTTGTAAGACCACGACTGATCCTGAAAGGAATGAATGGAAAAAACAGCATGTCGTATCAATGGAGAATTCTGAGAATATTTGATTCTTACCGGATCGGCTCCAAACAAACCTTGTTTGAATTCTTGGTGCGTAACATAAAAACAAATAAATTCAAATTCAAAGTTGGGGTTGGGTCGAGTTAATAAATGGACAGAGCTCCGCGGCTCCAATTATAGGGAAATAAAAAAGCAACGAGCTCCCGTTCTTAATTTGAATGATTTTCCGATCTAATTAAACGTTAAAAATAGATTAGTGCCTAGTGCGGGAAAAGCTTTTTCTTGAGTGGATTTTCGATTTTTTTAATGAGTCCTAACTATTAGCTATTCTCCACTATGAAGTATGAAGGGGAGTTGAATGTGTAGAAGAAAAAGTATATTGATAAAGCAATTTTTTTTTCCAAAATCAAAAAAGAGTGATTGACTTGAAAAATTAAAGGATTTCTAGTCACCTATTACCCTATAAATGAACATAAACCAATTAGAAATGAACATAAACCAATTAGATGGAAAAAAGAGAGGATAGAGGGTCCGTTGGTGAGTTTAACTATTTCCGAGGTATCTATTCTTTTTATATTATACTATTTTGTTTTTATGGTATCGCACTATGTATCATTTAATAACCCAATAAACTCCCTATCTTTGCTTCAATCAAATCGAATTAAAAATGAAAATAGAGAAATCTCAAAGAAATTTAGAAATAGATAGATCTCGAAAAAATGACTTCCTATACCCACTTATCTTTCGGGAGTATATTTATACATTTGCTCATGATCGTGACTTAAATAGATCTATTTTGTTAGAAAATGTAAGTTATGACAATAAATATAGTTTACTAATCGTAAAACGTTTAATTACTCGAATGTATCAACAGAATCATTTGATTATTTCTGCTAATGATTCTAACCAAAATACATTTTTTAGGTATAACAAAAATTTGTATTTTCAAATGATATCGGAGGGGTTTGCAGTTATTGTGGAAATTCCATTTTCCTTACGATTAGTATCCTCTTTAGAAAGATCAGAAATAGTAAAATCTCATAATTTACGATCAATTCATTCAATATTTCCTTTTTTAGAGGGCAAATTCCCACATTTAAATTATCTGTCAGAGGGACTAATACCGTACCCCATCCATCTAGAAAAATTGGTTCAAATCCTTCGCTATTGGGTGAAAGATCCCTCCTCTTTGCATTTATTACGACTCTTTCTTCACGAGTATTGGAATTTGAACAGTCTTATTATTCCAAAGAAATCTATTTCCTTTTTTGTAAAAAAGAATCAAAGATTCTTCTTGTTCTTATATAATTCTCATGTATATGAATACGAGTCCGTTTTCTTTTTTCTTTGTAAGCAATCTTTTCATTTCCGATTAACATTTTATCAGGTCTTTCTTGAGCGAATATATTTCTATGGAAAAATAGAACATTTTGTAGAAGTCTTTACTAAGGATTGGGGGGACAGCCTATGCTTGCTCAAGGATCCTTTCATACATTATATTAGATATCAAGGAAAATCCATTTTTGTCTCAAAGGATACGCCTCTTCTGATGAAAAAATGGAAATATTACCTTGTCAATTTATGTCAATGTCATTTTGATGTGTGCTTTCAACCCCAAAAGATCCATATAAACCCATTTTCATTATACAAGCATTCTTTCGCCTTATTAGGTTATCTTTCAAGTTCAAGTGTACGACTAAACCTTTCAGTGGTACGGAGTCAAATGCTAGAAAATGCATTTCTAATG